TTCAAAAAAATTAGAAGAATATATGGAAATATATTTCTTATATGAAATGTTATCACATGTTTTGATTTCTGACTAATTAATAAAGAGTCATCTTTGATTTGAAAAAAGAAAAAAAGGATATAAAATACAAAAAGAATCCTATTTAGTAATAATCATACTTTTAGGTATGAGAAGAGAACAAAAATATGAAAATTCGAATTTTTTTTGTTGTTGCTGTTTAAATTAAATATATTGATTTTATTAAATATCAATCGATCAAATATATTAATTTGTTTTTTATATACAAAAAAACTAAATAGAAACATTGGATCCTTATGATTCATGAGGGATTCCTTGAACTAAGAGTAGAGAAGGAAAAGCTTGGTTAGTATTTAACCAGATTAAGCTGGGGTAATAAATCTTCTGTCAAAAATAAAATTAACTCAAACAAATAAAATAAGTAAATAAAAAATTAAGTAAATTGAAGAAAATTTTTTTTGTTTTTAAGTCATTATCGAAATATTTCTAGTTTTATTATCAAAAGAGTTTTGATAATAAAACTAGAAATATTTCGATATTTTTCTTTCTATCTTTTATACTCTCATATCTTGTTTTTATACTTTGATATCTTGTGTATTAATTCATTGAATTCATTGCAAAGAAAGTGAATAATTCAAAATTATTTTTATTTTTATTAGTATATATGAATTTGAATAATATATATTGAAGAATATAATATAGGAAAGTAGATTTCCTAATAAAGTTTTACTTTTGATTTCTAATCAAATAGAATAAAAACAAGGATTTTTCTAAATCTTTATTTCATATATCACATCACAGCGCAGATAAAAATCATTGATTTTTAATGCATTTGGGGAGATGGCTGAGTGGACTAAAGCGGCGGATTGCTAATCCGTTGTACGAGTTATTTGTACCGAGGGTTCGAATCCCTCTCTTTCCGCTCTCTATTATGTATGATTTTAGTATTTTTGGATTGAGAGGGATTTTGATTCATATGATTTTATCATCAAAAAATTATTGAAAAATTAATTAAAAAAAAATGAAGAAAAAAGAAAAACTAAGAATTTATTCCTCACGCCCAGGATTACGCCCTGGATCATTAGATAAAAATCCGAAAATAAAAAGGGAAACAAAGAATATAACTACTGTATAAACAAAAAGTTTGAGAGTAAGCATTTTAAAATCTCCAAGATCTTTTTTTTGTTTTTAAGAGAATAAATTACCTTTTCTTACGATAAAAAAACCCCTGTTTTCTTTTTTTATTTAAAAATAAAATATGAGAAAGAATCTTTTTTTTTTCCAATTTTTTATTTTTATCTTAATTTAAGAATTAACTATATTTCGAAAAAAAAGGTTTGCACTCATTGGAAGATCAGAATAGACAGATAAAAAAGCTGATCCCAATTTATGGCTGTAATGATTTATTGCATATTCATTTTGATTTTGGAAATAACTATAATATAAGATAAGACATTTTTTGATATCCATTTTTGAATTGATTTATTAAAGAATCTCATATTTCATCGAAAGCTTACAGCAGCTTGCCAAACAAAAGCTAGGAGAAAAAAGAGTACAGGTACAACAGGCATAAAATCTACAATTGGATTGAAAATCGCATAAGCTTCGGGCAATTTGGCGAAGAAAGAATTACTCGGATAAAGGACAGAATTAAGACAGATACAGATTAAACTAAAGATATTAAGCATAAAAAAATTTTGTTCTTGTAGATTAGATAATTTTATTAATTTAATTGTTTTTATATTATAAGGTAAGGAAAAAATGAGAAAAACAGATTGAAAAATCCTTCTTTAGGATTTTACCAAATCCAAAACCCTTTTCTCCACTCTTATTTGAAAATGAGAATACAAGGATTTCTACTTTCATACAATATCTTAATTATACTCTGTAAAATGATCAATCAAATTTTTGATTCTATCCTGATGTTCTCTTTATTTTTATTTAATTTATATGTGTTATTTTCTTTTTTATACTATAATATGTGTTTGGATATTATGACTAGTTAATGAGGGCTCAATTTTTCTTCAAAAAAATAGAGTTCTTTTGAAAAACAAAATATAAAATTGGAGTTTAATAGAAAACTTCCTTGGATTTGAACCGATGACTTTCATCTTCAAAAACCATTTTCTATCATCCGAAAACGCGAGGAAAAGGACTAGTATTGTTTTGGGGAGTAGGAACTGGGTTTTTTATAAGTCTATTTCTCTAGGATTAGGGTAGAATCGGCCGGAGAGTCCTGATTTCGATGAACAAGAACTAGACTCATTAGATTTTTGAATGAAAAGAAACACGTTTAATGGAAATCAAAAAAGAATTCGAAATAACATATACATATGAATATGATAAAAGATTAGAAAGATATTTTTTTTTCAATAGAAAGATTTTTGGAAACAAAAGTCAAAGATGAAGGGCTAGGAGATATAATAATTCACTGTTTTTTGAAATATTTCTCTAAAGGGAATCCTGAAGAGATTCCATATTTCCATGAAGAAGAACTAAATTCATTAGATTTTTCAAATTGAAATTGAATAGACTTAAAAAATTCATTACATTTCAAACTTCATTTTTTGTACATAAAAACAAGTTTAATAGAAACAAGAATAGATTTAAGATTCATATAAATATCATGAAAGACTAAAGAGAGAGAAAGAATTCTTTTTTTTGATAATAGAAACACTTTTGAAAAGAAAAGTCAGAGATGAAAAGAAACTAGAAAAAGTCAAAAGATATTTTGAGAAATATTTCTATAAAGGAATTTCTGAAGAAATTTCATATTTCGATGAAGAAGAACTCGATTCAGATCAAGAGGAACAAGAATCAGAGGAATCAACAGAATCTGAAGAAGATATACCTTACATGGATAAGGTCGATTCTTATCAAAGAAAAACAGGTTTGACTGACGCTGTTCAAACAGGAATAGGTCAACTCGACGGTATCCCTGTAGCACTTGCGGTTATGGATTTTGAGTTTATCGGAGGAAGTATGGGATCGGTAGTGGGTGAAAAAATAACCCGTCTAATTCAATATGCTACGAGAAAATCCTTACCTCTCATCATTTGTTGTGCTTCTGGAGGAGCTCGTATGCAAGAAGGAAGTTTCAGCTTAATGCAGATGGGTAAAATATCTTCGACTTTATTGAATTTTCAATTCCATGAAAACTTATTTTTAGTGTCACTTCTGACATCGCCTACAACAGGTGGTGTCACAGCCAGTTTTGGAATGCTTGGCGATATAATTATTGGTGAACCAGATGCAACCATTGCATTTGCAGGTAAAAGAGTGATTGAAGAAGTAATGAAGATCGAAGTACCCGAGGGTGTACAGGAAGCTGAATACTTATTGGAAAAGGGCTCGTTGGATTCAATTGTACCGCGTAATCTTTTCAAAGGTGTTCTTAGTGAATTATTGGCGTTCCACGGTATCTTTCATTTTTCTAAAAATAGAGGAGGTTTATGCTAAAAATATTATCTGCATTTCTATTCGATTTATGGAATCGTTTTGTTATATTTTTTATTATGTTTTGCTCATTTTGGTTTGATCCACGATTTTATATCGTGGAACTTGATTCTTTCACGAACAATTTCGAATTATACATTTTAACCTATAAATGTGAATTATTTCTCCTAATACTTTCCCCGGTTCCATATAGGTGATCGAAAGGATCTAGGACAACTCACCAAAGCACGAAAGCCAGGATCTTTCAGAAAGTTGATTCCTTTTTCAAGAGTGCATAACCGCATGGATAAGCTTATACTAACCCGTCAATTTTGGATCCAATTGGGGATTTTCCTTGGGAGGTATCGGGAAGAGATTGGAATGTAATAATATAGATTCATGGGTTCTCTATTGATTCTATCCCATAGGGATAGAAGAAGAAAATCTCTTTTTGAGAGAAAGGGATGAAAAGGATTTCTTTTTGATATTTCAACAAATTTTTCAGAAATATCTGCGTATGGATATACAAAAGTCATGGTATAATATAAAACAAATCGTTATCAACACTCCGTATTTTTTTTGCAGGACATATAATGAATCAAATATCTTTCGGAGGAATCAAAAAAGATGAAACAAAATAAACTCAAAAAGATGATTACAAGTGGAGAACAAATGGAAGAGAAACGAAAAAATATAGAGAAAGAATTACTTGAAGAAGAACTAGATTTAGATCAAGAGGAACTGGATAAAATGAATGAAGATAAACTCGAATCAGATGAAGAGGAATTCAACAAATTGATTGGAAAGAAATATACTCGAAACGAAATAGAGCAACTATTTCTTCTCGCAGAAATAGAAACAAAAGCAGAAATAGAAGAAAAAGAAAAAAACCTTGCTTATGATGAAGATGCTAATCAAAATTCAAAAAAATCAATAAAATCAGAAGAATCAACTGAATCTGATGAATCACAAGAATCAGAAGAATCAACAGAATTTGAAGAATCACAAGAATCAGAAGAATCAACAAAATATGAAGAATCAGAACAATCAACAGAATCTGAGGAATCACAAGAATCAGAAGAATCAACAGAATTTGAAGAATCACAAGAATCAGAAGAATCAACAAAATATGAAGAATCAGAAGAATCAACAGAATCTGAGGAATCACAAGAATCAGAAGAATCAACAAAATATGAAGAATCAGAAGAATCAACAAAATATGAAGAATCAGAAGAATCAACAGAATCTGAGGAATCACAAGAATCAGAAGAATCAACAGAATCTGAAGAAGATATACCTTACATGGATAAGGTCGATTCTTATCAAAGAAAAACAGGTTTTACTGACCAGTTTCAAACTGGGACAATTGTCAAAAGGATACACGATGAGGTGTTCCGCGTACATTTGGATCATAACAATCAAAGATTTGATTGTTTTCTTTCGAGTGATATATGTCGTAATGGTCTACGTGTATCCGTGGGAAGTAGAGTGAAAGTAAAAAATAATGGATTTTTTAAATACATTATTTTTATATTTCCGCTCTTGTGCTTCTGGAGGAGCTCATATGCAAGAAGGAAGTTTCAGCTTAATGCAGATGGGTAAAATATCTTCGACTTTATGGAATTTTCAATTCCATGAAAACTTATTTTTAGTGTCACTTCTGACATCGCCTACAACAGGTGGTGTCACAGCCAGTTTTGGAATGCTTGTATAAATGAATGTGAATGGAGATTAACTTTAATTGGATTTTTTAAGACAGGTTTTTTTGATTATAAGCTAAAACAACCCCAATCGAATCCCATAAATTGGATTGGGGTTGACATTTAAAGAATATTATGATAAAATAATTTAATATCAAATTTCTGTTAGTTTTGAATATAAAAAATGGGGCGTCGCCAAGCGGTAAGGCAACGGGTTTTGGTCCCGTTATTGCGAAGGTTCGAATCCTTCCGTCCCAACTTTCTTTTATGAAACGAAAGATTGGATTACATTTTTTTATATTCTTTATATATAATATAAAGAAAAATTTCTTAAAGCGGAATTTCAATTCTAAAATGAAATTCATTCTAAGAATCTATTTTATCTCAACGAAATAAAATATAAAATCTTAGTAAAATACCATACTCATTCTTTTTTCCAAATCAGAAAGAAATGTTTAATTTATCAAACATACATAATATTTTGTATTGAGAATTCTTGAGCTTTTTTTTTTTAAGAAAGAAAATTTGTATTTTTTTATATTTATAAAAAAATATGTTACTATATTTTTATAATATATTTTTATAGTATATATTTTAGGATATATTTTATTTGATTTTCTATCAGCAATAATCTTTTTAATAACTAAAAAGGAACTTTCGATTACGATTAAGTGAAAACAATCATTATTTTCTTAATGAAATAAAAATTCAAAAAAAAAAAAGAAAGATTAGAGGAATTAAATGTCTATAGAAAAAAGAAAAAAGAGCCAGCCTCAACTTTCAATCAAAAAAATCTATATACAAAAAATCCATATGATGATACAATTTATTTTTTTTTTTTTTAGTATCTTACTTAACTTTAAGTCGATCTTATTTTTTTGATCCTTTAATTCAGTTTTAATTTCTATTTATAAAATGAAATTCTCATAAAAAATAAAAATCAAAGAAAAAAGGAGGAATCTTTATGTCTCGTTATCGAGGACCTCGTTTAAAAAAAATACGTCGTCTGCGAGCTTTACCAGGACTAGTTACCCAATTGAAATATAACAAAAATAAAAAAAAACAAAAACACATTCCTTTTAGGAAAAGAAATAAGGAATATCGCGTTCGTTTAGAAGAAAAACAGAAATTACGTTTTAATTATGGTTTGACAGAACGACAATTAGTTAGATATATGCATATCGCTGGAAAAAGCAAAGGATCAACAGGTCAGGTTTTGTTACAACTACTTGAAATGCGTTTGGATAACATCGTTTTTCGTTTGAATATGGCTTCGACCATTCCTGGAGCCAGACAATTGGTGAACCATAGACATATTTTAGTTAATGGTCATATAGTTGATATACCGAGTTATCGTTGCAAACCTAGAGATATTATTACTACAAAGAATAACGAAAGATTTTTTGATAAGACTAAAATTCTAAAACCTGAAATGTCAAAACATTTAAGTATTTCAAAAGACTATAAAGCAAGAAGCTTTCAAGGACAAGTAAAGAAAATAATAGATAGGTCAGGGGTCTTATTGTCAATAAAGGAATTCTTAGTCGTAGAATATTATTCTCGTCAGATTTGAATCCAAGCAAATAAGAGTTCATAGAATTTTTACTTTTTCGCCGAATTAAAACTAAATAAATTGAATCCTTAATTCCTATTTTCGAATTCATGTATCACAAATGGATACACATGAACATCTATGAGAATTTCTCAGTAGACTTTTTTGTTTTTTTTCTTTCGTCTATTTGTTCAACTAAGGTGAGCAAAAGAATATTTCAAAAATTCTCTAACTAATGACAATAAATTTGAATCGGATAAAAGGAAAAAACTTTATAGGTATGAAGTTTTTAGATATTAAAGTCAATAAAGTGGTATCTAAAAACTTCTATCTATTATCTATAATTGCATTTGAATCAAAGACTGTTACCGTATGAAAGCAATATTCTAACCCCTGAGTTAAGTAGGTAATTCAAAACCAAAAACGCTAATCCCACTCATACGGTGAATAGCACATTCCTTAGTTCTTTTCATTCTACAAAAAAAAAAATAAGTTTTTCAAATTATTTCTTTTTTTTTTTTAAGTTCGCGAGGTAGAAAATGCGGTGCGGATAGTAGAGGAAAAATCCAAGGTTTAAAAAAGAAAAAAAGGCAAACAGTGACTCTAGAATCAAGACTAAATAAACCTACGGAATCAAAAAAATTGAAATTCAATTATTGTAGAAAGGTAAAAAAAGCAAAGAAATTGAAATATAGAAATATACGAATATGAAATTCAAATCAAGGCACCCATTCTATGACAGATCTTAATTTACCTTCTATTTTTGTACCTTTAATAGGCCTCGTATTTCCGGCATTTTCAATTATTTTTTTATTTTTTTATGTGCAAAAAAATAATATTTTATAAATCCTAGATTTACAAACAAAGTATAGTTAGTTTAAGGTCGATCAGCGAATATTTTGAATAACCAATTACTCTAGACAATGTAGAGTAATTGGGAGTTATCGAATAGTGCTAATATCTAATCTATCTAATCAATTACTCTAAGTGCTAGTTTATAAGAGTTCCTTGGGGGTGAAGAAAAATAAAGTCAAAATTGGGTTATTTTCTCAATTCCAATCGAATGCAACTGGATCTAGTATAGTATGAATTGGCGATCAAAAGATATATGGATAGAATTTCTAAGGGGGTCTCGAAAAACAAGTAATTTTTTATGGTCTTTTATCCTTTTTTTAGGTTCACTAGGATTCTTAGTGGTTGGAACTTCCAGTTATCTTGGTACAAATATTATATACGTATTTTCGTCTCAGAAAATCCTTTTTTTTCAACAAGGAATCATAATGTCTTTCTACGGGATGGCAGGTCTATTCATGAGTTCCTATTTGTGGTGCACAATTTTTTGGAATGTAGGGAGTGGTTATGACCAATTTGATAGAAAAAAAGGAATTGTGTGTATTTTTCGTTGGGGATTTCCTGGATTAAATCGTCGCATCTTTCTTCGCTTCCTTATGAAAGATATCCAATCAATTAGAATTGAGGATAAAGAGGGCATTTATTCTCGTCGTGTACTTTATATGGAAATAAAGGGTCAAGGGTCCATTCCCTTGACTCATACGTATGATAATTTTTTGACGCCGCGTGAAATTGAACAAAAAGCTGTCGAATTGGCCTATTTCTTGTGTGTACCAATTGAAGTATTTTGAAATAAATTGAATGAAGAATCAAAGTTTTATCAAGAAGAAAAGAGAAGAAATTCGTGAATTCCATTTTGAATCCAATTCAAGTCTTTTCGAAATGTTCATTCGAACAAAATAAATATATTAATTCGATTTTCTTTTCCCTTCGATTCATATGTGAATAAAACACACTATAGAAAAAACAAAAAAAAAAAAAGAATATATATAAAGAAGATATAGTTATATGATATAAAATTACTATAAATGTTACTTTAATAAATTAGAGTAATCTATTCTAATTAATAATAAATTAAGAAAAGAATTAATTTTTGGTATACTATTTTTTTATATGGCAAATAAATATATCTCGTATACGTATATATATATGTGGGTTCCAACTCCATTCTGGTATACTAGAAAAAAGGAGAAGTAATAATTTAATATAAATTTAAAGTAGAGATTTATACGGACATAAATTTCGTAATAAATCCTGCCTTTTTTTGAGGTACAGGATTTGGAATTGATATTTTCTTTTTATGAGTTTTGGTTATAAAGTACGGTGAAGGACTTTGAATATAGTAAAAAAAAAAAAAAGAACCTTTATCCTATTTCTAGACTCTTTCTATAAGAATCTAACAACTAAATTAGTATACAAAGAAAATAAAAATCGATCCGTAGATTCAATACCCTGCTTGTTAGAAAAGTCGTGTTTCATTCAATAAATAAATGAAATAAATATCATTTAGACTCATTTATTTAGAGTCATTGAATAAAGGAGGTTTATTAACTAGTTTTTTTACAAATAAAAAATGAAAAAAAAGAAAACATCGTCTTCTTTCGCATATTTTGTATCTATAGTATTTTTGCCCTGGTCAGTCTTTCTTTCATTTCGAGAATGTTTGGAACTTTGGATTAGTAATTGGTGGAATACCAGTCAATCCGAAACTCTCTTGAATTATATTCAAGAGAAATATATTTTAGAAAGATTCATAGAATTCGAAGAGCTTTTTTTTTTAGAGGAAATGAAAAAAGAGTACTCGGAAACATATATAAAAAAACCCAGTATAGAAATACACAAGGAAACGATAAAATTAGTTAGTACATACAATGAATATAATCTTTCTATCCTTTTGCATTTCTCAACAAATCTAATCTGTTTCAGTATTTTAAGTGGTTATTTTATTCTGAGTAATGAGGAACTTATGATTCTTAATTCATGGGCTCAGGAATTCCTATATAACTTAAGTGACACAACAAAAGCTTTCTCAATTATTTTAGTTACTGATTTAGGAATTGGATTTCATTCAACTCATAATTGGGAACTCCTAATTGGTTCGGTCTACAACGATTTTGGGTTAGCATATAAGGATCAGATTATATCTGGTCTTGTTTCTATTTTTCCAGTTATTTTAGATGCAATTGTGAAATATTGGATCTTCAATTATTTAAATCGTGTATCTCCTTCGCTTGTAGTAATTTATCATTCAATGAATGAATGAAAAACGAATTTGATCTTCTTATATCAATTCAATCAGAATTCTTTTTCTTTCTAAAACGAATGAATCATTTTTTAGTGACTTTTTTCTATTTTTACCTGTTCAACGTATTTGTCCTATATTATATTGTCAAAAAACTATTTCATAAAAACTATTTCAGTACAATGATAACAGAATCTTTAT